CCCCCTACATATATGGGATATTTTAAGAAATGAACGTCTTTTTTCGTAGCGGGATCGGGGGAAAGAATAGGAAAGACAATTTCACTATATTTCTTACCGGGAACAGGGCCTATCACAAGAATATTTTTTTTATTGGGACGATAACTCTGAAAAGAGAGATTTCCTATCTTTTCTTTCAACTCAGGAGAAATACGGTCGGGCGGCGCTAATTCGAATCCCTCGGGCAAAATAAGAACAGCACCCACATTCAACCCTCCCTTTTTACCATTAGCAAGAACTTGTTTCAGCTGCATATCATAAGGGATTCGAAGAACTGCTTCAAATACAGTATCAGGAAGCACTGCTTGGGGAACCTCAATATCCACGGGCTTATTAGCTAAATGGCAATTGGCACATACAATTCGTCCAGTTGCTTCCCGTGGGTTTTCATAACCCTGCTGCGCAAAAATGGGATATGCATTTGAAATGGATGTGCGAGTTATTACGTATATCATGATCGATACGGAAATCGATCGAATCATCTGTTCCTTTAACCAAGAAAAAGTATTTCTATTTTCCATGTCCAATCGCGGATCCCGGAATTTCTACAATAAATTAGATAGGTAGCTAAGCTAATCTAGTTCCCTATACACGAGTCTGTTGTCATTCTACTGCAACAGTTGTACTGGAATGATGAATACCTTGAGCAGGTAGAAATAGAAAGAATTTTGCTAAAAAGGAAAAGGCTTTCTTTCTAAAGGAAGAAATATGCTAATTTGATTAATATTAGGAAAAATATTAGGAAATCAAATGAGTGAGTTTATGCTTCACTAATCGAATGATAAATGACTACAAGTGAAGGAGATAGACGGTTTAAACAAAAAAAGACCCAAAATTTCAAACACGTGTCTAGAATAACAGGAAAACTACAAACAAAAATGGTGAAAATTAACTCGTTAGGAGCCCATCCAAAATTGTTGTAGACCCAACGAATTAGTAGTTCCCAACCGCGGGTGGAGTGAAATCCAACAAAAAAATCAGTAACTAAAAGAATAAAAAAAGCTTTTATTGAGTCATTTAAGTTATAAAAAAATTCCTGAACCCAAGAATTCAAAATGACAAGTTCTTCTTTACCCAGAAAAAAAGAACCACTTAGAATAGCCAAACAGATTATATTTGTTGAGAAATGCAAAATGCTATGGAGATGATCCTCAGTATCTATTTTGGCCAATTGTATTATTTCCTTGTGTATTCCTATAGGAGGTTTTTGTACATGTGTCTTCGGTTTCTCTTTTATCATTTCGTCCAAGAGAAAAAGTTCTTCTAATTCTATGAATCCTTCTAGAATCCTTTTCTCTTGAATATCAGTTAAGAAAGTTTCGGATTGCCTGGTATTCCACCAATTCTTAATCCAAAGTTCCAGACATTTATTAAAAGAGAAAGAGATTCCCCAGGGCAAAAGTACGATAAATACAAGATATAGGAAAGAAGGCAATGCTTTCTTTTTTTTCATTTTTTATCTGTAAATTGAGTTGTTAATGAATCCGCTTCATTCGCCGACTCTATTTCATTCGCTGAATATATATGATATTTCTTTTCTTTGAAACATAAATTCTATAACAAGGTTTGAGACCTTGTGTTTGTATCTATTTCTCTTTTTGTATACTAGTGGAATTTCATTGTATTGGGTTCTTTCTTAGATCTAAATGGAGTGGAATAGAGAAATAAAAAAAAGGCCTTTCTTTCTTCATATAAAAATGGAAGAATATTATGCCATATATCTCACTTGGATAAAACAAATTAGAAGCAATTTTCTCTTATTCTCGTTTGTTCCTTCCTTTAGATAAATACTCGAATTCCTTTAGATAAATACTCGAAAATCCCTTACAATTGCAAAAAATTGCAATTAGTACTCAAAATACTTCAATTGGTACGCGCAAGAAATAGGCCAATTCGGCAGCTTTTTGTTCAATTTCTCGTGGAGTAAAAAACTTCTCATCAGTACGAGTCAAGGGAATGACCCCCTGGCCCCGGATTTCCATATAAAGGATACGACGAGGATAAAGACCCTCTTTAACCTGAATCCTAATTGATTGGATATCCCGTACAAGGAATCGAAGGAAGATGCGACGTTTTATTCCGGGGAATCCCCAACGAAAAATGCACACTATTCCCTCTTTTCTATCAAATCGGTCATAACCACTGCCTACATTCCACAAAATAGTGCACCACAAATAGGAGCTAATGAATAGGCCCGCGATTCCGTAGAAAGACATCACGACCCCCTGTGGAAAAAAAAGAATTTGTTGAGATGGAAGTACGGATATCATATTCTTACCAAGATAACTGGAAGCCCCAACCGCTAAGAATCCTAATGAACCCAGAAAAAGAATACAGGCCCAGAAAAAATTACCTCTTTTTCGAGAACCTTTTAGAAGTTCGATCCATATGTGTTCTGATCGCCAATTCATATTAGATATACTAAATTAAATCCAGTAGCGGTCAATTGAAATTGAGAGAATAAGCTAAATGATTTTGACTTTACTTTTTTTGATTCTGAAATAACCTTCAGTAGCTAGTACTCCTGTGAAATAATTGGTTAGATACATTGACTTTCTATTCAAAAAGAATTCGTGGATCCACTTAAAAAAAAACTCGCTATACTCGGCTACGCATATGCATGCATTTATGCTCGTAGCCCATATCTGCATCCATAGATGTTTTTCATTTGTGTGTAGAAAGAGCTACATACCCCATCATATTATATTACTTACACAAAAAAATATCTGTATTATGATCCTGGAAATACATTAAGAAAATTGGGCCCCGTCGTTTCTAGACAATCTTATTTTTCTGCACATAAAGAAATAAGGAAGCCATTGCAATTGCTGGAAATACTAAGCCTACTAAAGGCACGAAAATAGAGGGTAAGTTCAAATCTGTCATAGAATATGTGTCTCAATTCAAATTTACTATTTCTATCTATTCGAAATATATCTTAAGATTCTTATGATATAATTAAGTATATCTATTATAAGGAATATTGACTATTGTATTTTTTAGTTTACAAAATCTTTATTTTGTATAGAATACTATTTTTTTTAGAATACTTTAGTATTCTAAAAAAAATAGTATTCTATATCTATAAAAAAAATGAATGGAATAGATAATAAGAAAATTGCAAAAAAGGGGAACTAATTAAAAATATTTGATTTTTCTTTTCCCATTCTCATCACCTTTCTATCCTTCTAATCGAACTTGAAATTGGATTCAAAAGAAAACTATTGTGAAAATAAAAGAAATACCTCTTTTTAGAATACCCTTTAATTTCACTTTAATTTAATTAATTTAAAAAGTAGAAGTGGAATAGAATACCCGGTTGAAGGGTAATGATCATACGTCTGTAATGCATTGTATGTCCCAGAATAGGTCCCATTCTTCTACCCTTTCCGGGTAGTCGATGGCTATTCACAGCTACTACCTTAACACCAAAGAAGAGTTCGACCCAATGCTTTATTTCTGTCTTAGTGAATCCCGATTCGACATTAGAAGTATATTGATTCTTTCCCAATAAACGAAGACTCTTTTCTGTAAATACTGCGTATTTGATTCCATTATCGTATGATAATACTATATTTGGATTTCTATTTGTTTATTGTATTATACCTTTCTATCTTCTAGATATATAGAATAGAAGAATCTCGATTTGTCAAGTCTCATGATCGTATCATTATCTATTTAAATTCGGCTCAATCTTTTTAGAAAAGATTGAGCCGAATTTAATTGCAATCAATTAGAAAAATAAAGAAGAATTACTGCATTTCGTAACTGATTTTTTTTTCTCTTTCTATAGGGTATCCATCGCTTCGAACTCAAATTTGATCTCCTTCCATACTTCACAAGCTGCGGCTAGTTCAGGACTCCATTTGCAAGCTGCTTTGATAATTTCATTACCTTCACGAGCAAGATCGCGCCCTTCGTTACGGGCTTGTACACAGGCTTCTAAAGCCACACGATTAGCTGCTGCACCAGGTGCATTTCCCCAAGGATGTCCTAAAGTTCCTCCACCAAATTGTAATACAGAATCGTCTCCAAAGATTTCGGTCAGAGCTGGCATATGCCAAACATGAATACCCCCTGAAGCCACCGGTATAACACCTGGCATGGATACCCAGTCCTGAGTGAAAAAGATACCGCGAGAACGATCTTTTTCAATAAAATCATCGCGCAATAAATCAACAAAACCTAAAGTTATTTCACGTTCCCCTTCTAACTTACCTACTACTGTACCGGAGTGGATATGATCTCCCCCCGACATACGCAATGCTTTAGCTAATACACGGAAATGTATACCATGATTTTTCTGTCTATCAATAACTGCATGCATTGCTCGGTGAATGTGAAGAAGTAGGCCGTTGTCGCGGCAATAATGAGACAAACTAGTATTTGCGGTGAATCCTCCAGTTAAGTAGTCATGCATTACAATAGGAACCCCTAATTCCCTTGCAAATACAGCTCTCTTAATCATTTCTTCGCATGTACCTGCAGTCGCATTCAAGTAATGCCCCTTGATTTCACCAGTTTCTGCTTGTGCTTTATAAATTGCTTCAGCACAAAAGACAAAACGGTCTCTCCAGCGCATAAATGGTTGTGAGTTTACGTTTTCATCATCTTTGGTAAAATCAAGTCCACCGCGTAGACACTCATAACACGCTCTACCGTAATTTTTTGCGGATAATCCCAATTTTGGTTTAATAGTACATCCCAATAAAGGACGACCATACTTGTTCAACTTATCCCTTTCAACTTGGATACCGTGAGGCGGACCTTGGAAAGTTTTTGAATAACTAGGGGGAATTCGTAGATCCTCCAAACGTAGAGCGCGTAGGGCTTTGAAACCAAACACGTTACCCACAATGGAAGTAAACATGTTAGTAACAGAACCCTCTTCAAATAGGTCTAATGGATAAGCTATATAACAGATATATTGATCCGCCTCCCCAGGAACGGGCTCGATGTGATAGCATCGTCCTTTGTAACGATCAAGACTGGTAAGTCCATCAGTCCAAACGGTTGTCCATGTACCAGTAGAAGATTCCGCAGCTACAGCAGCCCCTGCTTCTTCAGGTGGAACCCCGGGCTGAGGAGTTACTCGGAATGCTGCCAAGATATCAGTATCCTTGGTTTCGTACTCCGGGGTGTAGTAAGTCAATTTATAATCCTTAACACCAGCTTTAAATCCAACACTTGCTTTAGTTTCTGTTTGTGGTGACATAAGTCCCTCCCTACAACTCATGAATTAAGAATTCTCACAACGACAGGGTCTACTCGATATGGATTAGGCGTAAATGAAACCTTTGCAAAAATCTAAAAAAAAAAGATATTCAATTAATATCAATTCATTAAATAAAAAAAGGAGTATGCTTAAGTTAATAAATATGTTTCATTCATATATAATGCGTACACCATGTGTACGTTCTATTCTATAGGAATTATACTATAGGAATTCGATAGGAAAAGAATTCGATAGGAATTGAGTTGTTGTTATGGTAAGTTAACACGGTTCGTTATTAAACCATGGATTTGGTGAATCAAATCCATCATTATTGTATACTCTTTGATAGATATAGCGCAACCCAAACCAATCCCTAATCCTTATTTTCAAATTTTGAAAGTTCTTAATAGGCCCCTTTGATATTTTGAATCTAAATACCTAAATACTAAGAAAATTCTTTGTTGACAGCAATCTATGCTTCACAGTAGTATATATTTTGTATATCGAAGTCTTAGATAGGAAGGTAGAGTAGGCACAGATCCTTCACAAAAGACAAAATTTATATGAAAAAAAGATTGATTGAACTTTCCAACGGACTCATTCCATAAGTAAACGATTGAATGGGATTCGCTTGGGCAACGAAATCAAGTGTTTTTTAGTGAATTAACTAATTTATTTCCTTTTTAGTTTTGGATTTTTGGATATTTTTTTGATTTGATTTGGCATTATTCAACAAGAAAAAAAGAAAAATTTCGACAAATTCCTTTTTTTGATAATTATGTGATAATTATGAGAAGCAATCCTACTACTTCGCGTCCCGGGGTTTCCACAATTGAAGAAAAAAGCGCAGGGCGTATTGATCAAATTATTGGACCCGTGCTAGATATCACTTTTCCCCCGGGCAAGTTGCCTTATATTTATAACGCTTTGATAGTAAAGAGTCGAGACACTGCCGATAAGCAAATTAATGTGACTTGTGAGGTACAACAATTATTAGGAAATAATCGAGTTAGAGCTGTAGCTATGAGTGCTACAGACGGGTTGATGAGAGGAATGGAAGTGATTGACACAGGAGCTCCTCTCAGTGTTCCAGTCGGTGGAGCTACTCTCGGACGAATTTTTAACGTTCTGGGGGAGCCTATTGACAATTTGGGTCCTGTAGATACTAGTGCAACATTCCCTATTCATAGATCTGCGCCTGCCTTTATCGAGTTAGATACGAAATTATCCATCTTTGAAACAGGTATTAAGGTGGTCGATCTTTTAGCTCCTTATCGACGTGGAGGAAAAATCGGACTATTTGGGGGAGCAGGAGTAGGTAAAACAGTACTCATCATGGAATTAATCAATAACATTGCTAAAGCTCATGGAGGCGTATCCGTATTTGGCGGAGTAGGGGAACGGACTCGTGAAGGAAATGATCTTTATATGGAAATGAAGGAATCCGGAGTAATTAATGAAAAAAATATTGAGGAATCAAAGGTAGCTCTAGTTTATGGCCAAATGAATGAACCACCGGGAGCTCGTATGAGAGTTGGTTTAACAGCCCTAACTATGGCAGAATATTTCCGAGATGTTAATAAGCAAGACGTGCTTTTATTCATCGATAATATCTTTCGTTTTGTTCAAGCAGGATCGGAAGTATCCGCCTTATTAGGAAGAATGCCCTCTGCAGTGGGTTATCAACCTACCCTTAGTACAGAAATGGGTTCTTTGCAAGAAAGAATTGCTTCTACCAAAAAGGGATCTATAACTTCGATCCAAGCAGTTTATGTACCTGCGGACGATTTGACCGACCCTGCCCCTGCCACAACATTTGCACATTTGGACGCTACTACCGTACTTTCCAGAGGATTGGCTTCCAAGGGCATTTATCCCGCAGTAGATCCTTTAGATTCAACCTCAACTATGTTACAGCCTCGGATCGTTGGCAACGAACATTATGAAACTGCGCAAAGAGTTAAGGAAACTTTACAACGTTACAAAGAACTTCAGGACATTATCGCAATTCTTGGGTTGGACGAATTATCGGAGGAGGATCGTTTAACTGTAGCAAGAGCACGAAAAATCGAGCGGTTCTTATCACAACCGTTCTTTGTGGCAGAAGTTTTTACCGGTTCCCCAGGAAAGTATGTTGGTCTTGCAGAAACAATTAGGGGATTTCAACTAATCCTTTCTGGAGAATTAGACGGCCTACCCGAACAGGCTTTTTATTTGGTGGGGAACATCGATGAAGCTAGCACGAAAGCTATAAACTTAGAAGAGGAGAGCAAATTGAAGAAATGAAATTAAATCTTTATGTACTGACTCCTAAACGAATTATTTGGGATTGTGAAGTGAAAGAAATCATTTTATCTACTAATAGTGGCCAAATTGGTGTATTACCAAACCACGCCCCCATTAACACAGCTGTAGATATGGGTCCTTTGAGAATACGCCTCCTCGACGACCAATGGTTAACGGCGGTTCTGTGGAGTGGTTTTGCGCGAATAGTTAATAATGAGATCATCATTTTAGGAAATGATGCAGAACTCGGTAGTGACATTGATCCAGAAGAAGCTCAACAGGCACTGGAAATAGCCGAAGCTAACTTGAGTAGAGCTGAGGGTACGAAAGAATTGGTTGAAGCGAAGCTAGCTCTCAGACGAGCTAGGATACGAGTCGAGGCTGTCAATTGGATTCCCCCATCCAATTGAAGACAATCCAAAGGTTTCGTTGATACAAAGAAAAAGGAAAGAAGGGTAGAAAAAGTTATTAGATAGCGAAGCGAAGTAAGTCCAATGCTATCTAGTAATTTTTCTACCTACCTACCTACTATTGGATTTGAACCAATGACTCCCGCCGTATGAAAGCAATACTCTAACCACTGAGTTAAGTAGGCAATTTATCACCACAAAAGAAGCCCCATTACTTCGATCGATTATAGATCGAATCCTTTTTATAAGCAATACCCCTCCGTTATTGGTATATTTATGTTATGTTATTGGTATGTTTACTATGTCATTTTATGTTTACTATGTTATTTATAGTAAACGGATCCGAGGAATATCCTCTGGCATTAGAGAATATTAATCTTGACAAGAAATTATCTATATGTTAAGATATCTCTGACAAGGGCTATAGCTCAGTTCGGTAGAGCAACTCGCTTACACGTGCGCCAATGCTTTTCAAGGGAACTTTTTATGCAATGAACATAATTGAACTTAATTGCAAAATCAATGTCTTACTTCATGGATTCGAAAGAATAGGAGAACAGTAGCCTGACAAACAGTCGGTTCAGTCCGATTCAGGTGCCAATTCAGGTACTTAATCAAAATCAAATAGAACCCCTATTGATTTGCTAGTTGATAAGGTAAATATCCAGCCCACTCAATGCTAGGCGTAATGAGGATAAGGGCCTCCAAAAAACTTCTTTTCGTTCTATGAACTTTAAGGTGTATGAAGTCTCATAGTAAACTCTTGCAGCGGAACGATAGAGACTCCATTTCACTTAGGTTGATTTAATTTAGGCCCGAGGCAGACCTAAGTCAAGGTAATCCTCCTTTGAAACACTTTGGTATTGCTCCTAGATAGATCATAAGAAAAATAATCAATCAGAGCACAGGGAGCCATCTTATTATCTTTCCCTAAAGAAAAACTATGGCGGATTAACTGATCTTTACATCAGTTGATGAAAGAGCCCAATGCAGAAAAATAAAAATGCATGTTGGGTCTTTGAAACAGTTCGAATCATTTCGATAACAATTCGTTTGATCTGTTTTACCGAGAAGGTCTACGGTTCGAATCCGTATAGCCCTAATATATACGTCTTTTTTTTTTTTCATTTTAGGATGGATATCTTATGTTTACTTTAGTATAGTTAGTATAGTTTTTTTCCTTATTAGTACAGTACTTGTTTATAGACTCGACGATCGATTGCGCCATAGAATAGAGATAAAAGCATTACCATAGGCTCCATTCATGGAAAATCATAGAGACAGGAAAAGAAAAAAGAATTTTGATCAAATCAATAGAAATAGAAGAAAGGATCCCTTAACTGATTTGACTTCCATCCTCCTTCAAATAGGATATGCTCTAAGTCCCTATACTTTCCTATAATGACTGCAACGATTTTCTCCATTTTGCGAATTCCTATTTTGTTTGAAGTATATTACTATATATACATTATCTAAATATACATTATCTAAATCGATCCATTCCACTTTAAATAAAAAAAAAAATCGAAAGAAAAAAAGGGAGTGGGGATTCCATTGGATTAATCCTTAAGGAGAGACATGTTACAAAAGAAACACAGGCTAAAGTAAGCTGCTTTTTGCCTTTGGTTTGAGCAAAACGGATTCTTGTTTCACCGAGGAAAAGAGAGAAGTTCTGGATAAATTGATAATGTCATGTCAACTTGAATTGACTAATTCAGTTCTGCCTATTCCATATTAATGGGAGTACATTTATGTTTCTGCTTCACGAATATGATATTTTTTGGACATTTCTAATAATAGCAAGCCTTATACCTATTTTGGTATTTTGGATTTCAGGACTTTTAGCCCCTATTAATGAAGGACCAGAGAAGCTTTCTAGTTATGAATCGGGTATAGAACCCATGGGGGGGGCTTGGTTACAATTCCGAATACGCTATTACATGTTTGCGCTAGTTTTTGTTGTTTTTGATGTGGAAACGGTCTTTCTCTATCCTTGGGCAATGAGTTTCGACGTATTGGGTGTATCCGTTTTTATCGAAGCTTTCATTTTTGTGCTTATCCTAGTTCTTGGTTTAGTTTATGCATGGCGAAAAGGAGCCTTGGAATGGTCTTAACTGAATATTCAGACAAAAAAAAAAAAAAAGAAGGAAAAGATTCCATTGAGACAATTATGGGTTTGGTTGAGTTTCCATTACTCGACCAAACAAGTTCCAATTCCGTTATTTCAACTACACCAAACGATCTTTCAAATTGGTCAAGACTCTCCAGTTTATGGCCCCTTCTATATGGTACCAGTTGTTGTTTCATTGAATTTGCTTCATTAATAGGCTCACGATTCGACTTTGATCGTTATGGATTGGTACCAAGATCAAGTCCTAGGCAAGCGGACCTCATTTTAACAGCTGGTACGGTAACAATGAAAATGGCTCCATCTTTAGTGCGATTATATGAGCAAATGCCTGAACCGAAATACGTCATTGCTATGGGAGCCTGTACTATTACAGGGGGAATGTTCAGTACGGATTCCTATAGTACTGTTCGAGGAGTTGATAAGTTAATTCCTGTGGATGTCTACCTGCCGGGTTGCCCGCCTAAACCAGAGGCTGTTATAGATGCCCTAACAAAACTTCGTAAGAAGATATCGCGAGAAATAGTTGAGGATCGAACTCTATGTAAAAGTAAAAAGAAAAATCGATCTTTTACTACCCGTCACAAGCTTTATGTTCGGCGCAGTACTCACACTGGAACTTACGAACAAGAATTGCTCTATCAATCACCATCTACTTTAGATATATCTTCTGAAACTTTTTTCAAATCCAAAAGTCCAATATCTTCCTCCAAATTAGTGAATTAGGAGGGGTTCTTTTATGCAGAAAAAGAAAGAGCAGTGCAATCTTTCAAACTTGCATTTGAAATATCAAATATTTATACAAAGGGGGAGAGATCAAGACAATGCAGCAGGGTTGGTTATCTAATTGGCTAGTCAAACATGAGGTGGTTCATAGATCTTTGGGCTTCGATCACCGGGGAATAGAGACTTTACAAATAAAAGCGGGGGATTGGGATTCCATTGCTGTCATTTTATATGTATATGGTTACAATTATTTACGTTCCCAATGTGCTTATGACGTAGCACCTGGTGGATCTTTAGCTAGCGTGTATCATCTTACGAGAATACAGTATGGTATAGATAACCCAGAAGAAGTATGCATAAAAGTCTTTGCCCAAAAAGATAATCCTAGAATCCCATCTGTCTTCTGGGTTTGGAGAAGTGCCGATTTTCAAGAACGCGAATCTTATGATATGGTGGGAATTTCTTATGATAATCATCCACGTCTTAAACGTATCTTAATGCCTGAAAGTTGGATAGGCTGGCCCTTACGTAAGGACTATATAACCCCCAATTTCTATGAAATACAAGATGCTCATTGAATGATAATAAATTCATGTTCACTTATACAACACAACTCTAGATTTTATTCAAGTCAAGGAATATTTTTAGGTTCTGTTCCTAGACGAAACGAAATACTTATTATATTCTAATTAATTCCTATTATATTATACAAAAAGATACAGATAGACTGAACAAAAAAAAAGGGCTTCATTTCGATTTTCCAATTTTGAAAATCACATATTCGTTTCCTTCGTATGAACAGAAAAATACAATGACTTAAAGAAGTTCCTACCACGAACTTTGTACCGCGCGGTTTACTTAGAACAACTAGGAAAGTGGGATAAGCAAGAATCAAAAAAATTCTTCAGAATAGCGGCATACAAAATTAATAAGAAATGAAAAAATGAAGAAAAGGGCACCTAATCTCCCCTTTTTCTATAACATAAAGAAAAGAACCATAAATTTGAATCCTTTTCTAAAAAGAAGTGTTTATAGATTTATCTACTTACTCTATACTATCTAGATTATTAATGAATATGTACCTCAATCCATCTAAAGATATTTGTATCAATATCTATTCGGTAGATCCTTTTTTTTTTCTGTGCCAGGAACCAGATTTGAACTGGTGACACGAGGATTTTCAGTCCTCTGCTCTACCAACTGAGCTATCCTGACCCTTTCTTGTGCATCATCCTAGTAGAGTATTTGCATCTATGTCAATTAACGGGACTAAAAAATCAATAAAGTATTCCATTCCAAATTTGGAATGGAGCGGGGGGGGGGGGTAGTCCTATCAAATAAAAAAGAAATATTCTATTTAATGAATAGCATAAGATTCATTGAGTTCTCATCGCACTCCTTTGTGAAAGAAAGAGTCGAATGAGAAAGCTAATGAATCTTAAACCCATTGATAAAAGAAAAAAAGGATAACTACTATGGTCAGGGAATAAAAGAGGGTTTGGGTGGGGATAGAGGGACTTGAACCCTCACGACTTATAAAGTCGACGGATTTTCCTTTTACTAGAAATTTCATTGTTGTCAGTATTGACATGTAGAATGGGACTCTCTCTTTATCCTCGTTCGATTAATCCACTTTTGATCTCAAAACAATGAATTGAAGGATTTGATTACTCAATATTCGATTGGAATGGATTCACAATAATTCTAAAAAAATTCAGAATTTTCTATTTCATAATCATTCCTAATTTCATTCTAGAAAAAAATATAAAATAAAGAACCTATATTATGATAGGGGTTCTGTGATTAATCGTTTACTATGTCAGTATCTATACGTGTGTATTAAATGTATAAAGCCCTTCTTTCTAGTATTTCGAGGGAGTTCCCCTACCAACACAACGTAATTACTTCGATTCGTTAGAACAGCTTCCATTGAGTCTCTGCACCTATCCTTTTCCTTTGGGTTCTAGTTTTAGAACCACTTGTTTTTTAAAAAAAGGGATTTGGCTCAGGATTGCCCATTTTTCATTCCAGGGTTTCTCTGAATTTGGAAGTTATCACTTAGCAGGTTTCCATACCAAGGCTCAATACAATCAAGTCCGTAGCGTCTACCGATTTCGCCATATCCCCATTTTCCTTTTCTTTGAAACCAGGATTCCTTGTATAATTTCATCCATCTCTTAGTTTTTTTGAATCATTAAATTCATTATTCGACGTAGTCTAGCAGCTCATCTCTATTTGAGAGACCCCGCTCGCTTATTGCAATTCAGAATTGAATTGATTCTATCGTTGATATATTTGCAATTCAATTGGAATGAATATATCCAAAAGTTTTTATCTCTCCCGCCTCCCTCCTTCCTTTTTTAGAGTATTCAAAATCATACTATAAGGCTTGATATTCATTCTTTTTTTTTCTAATCTGAATTATAAATTTCATTTGCTATGATTCTATCTTCTCCTTAGTGAACTATTTATCCTTAAATTATTAACAAATAAAAAAAACATCTCAAAAATGTATATAATGATCGAATGAAAATGCCAATCTCTTGGCATTGGCATTTTCTCTTTATTATATTATTCATATATATTCTTCTTTTATATGCATTAGATTATTCGTCCGAGCCATATCAAATTGCGAATTAGAGAAATAAAAAGAAAGTTCAATAAATTCTAGAATCCTATTTAAGAATATCATAATTCTAGAATCCTATTTAAGAATATCATTTAGTTAAGCATATCAAGCTAACTTTATCTTTATGAAATTCTAGTATTTTTTTTACTAATTTATTCTTTACTAATTCTAAGTAGAACTTCCAATTTCGAACTAGTTAATAACTAAGATTTATAATTAAGATCTGAGATTTTAAGGATTCCCTATATATATTTCTATTTGTTACACTACTTCTGTTATGTAAGCCCACTTAGCTCAGAGGTTAGAGCATCGCATTTGTAATGCGAGGGTCATCGGTTCAAATCCGATAGTCGGCTTTTATCGATGTTCCATGAACAAGAATTTCTCTTTTTCTCTAAATTCAGTGGGGAATCGAGGGTCTATTATATCGTTCTATCTTACAATTTTGCTAGATACAAAGCATAAAAATAAATAATATATATACAAAAAATACGGATGTTGATAAAATTCCATTTTTTGTGGTACTTTTAGTAGATTTTACTCTGTTTATCCTTTAGTTTAATTCAGTTTGAATTTCGATGTATTCTGTAATGTAAATAGAATGAAATTTATTGTGTAAAATGAAATTTCACTAAAATAAAAAAGGAGTCTTCATGTCCCGTTATCGAGGGCCTCGTTTAAAAAAAATACGCCGTCTGGGAGCTTTACCAGGACTCACTAGAAAAACGCCTAAATCCGGAAGTAATCAGAAAAAGAAATTCAATTCTGGGAAAAAAGAGCAATATCGTATTCGTCTTCAAGAAAAACAGAAATTGCGTTTTCATTATGGTCTGACAGAACGCCAATTACTTAGATATGTACATATCGCTGGAAAAGCAAAAAGATCCACAGGTCAGGTTTTACTACAATTACTTGAAATGCGTTTGGATAATATCCTTTTTCGATTGGGTATGGCTTCAACCATTCCTGGGGCCCGGCAATTAGTTAACCATAGACATATTTTAGTTAATGGTCGTATAGTTGATATACCAAGTTTTCGTTGCAAACCCCGAGATATTATTACTACGAAGGATAACCAACGATCAAAACGTCTGGTTCAAAATTCTATTGCTTCATCCGATCCGGGCAAATTGCCAAAGCATTTGACGGTTGACACATTGCAATATAAAGGACTAGTAAAAAAAATTCTAGATAGGAAGTGGGTCGGTCTCAAAGTAAATGAGTTGTTAGTTGTAGAATATTACTCTCGCCAGACTTGAACTTAACGAAAAAAGGAAAGGTTCATAGAATTTTTTTCCCCTTCCCCTTTCCCCGAACTAAATCGACCTAAGGCTCTTAATTCGTATTTTCCCGTTCACCTAGCAGAAATAGATTAACCCTAGGATCCTTTTTTATTTTTTGTTATTTCCTCGATTTTACATACCACAGTAATTTGCTATAGAGAATTTCTATTAATTTTCTTTATTGCTGGAATAAATTGTTATTTAATTTGATACATTGTGATCGCTAACATTGATGAATTAAGAGAAACGGAAAGAGAGGGATTCGAACCCTCGGTAAACAAAAGTCTACATAGCAGTTCCAATGCTACGCCTTGAACCGCTCGGCCATCTCTCCTCCATAATCTTATTATGGGAAATAAACTGAGTGAATAGCGAGTTTTCGTATTCCTGCAGTACAGGTACAGCCCCAACGGCTGGGGGATTCCATGGCTCTATGGGAAAAATTCCTTTTCATCTAAGTGGAAGGATCCGGTATTTTTTTTTTACTAGGAATTCCGCTCCCTCAAAAAGTTTTTCTTTGGGGAAAACCAAAATAAAAAGAGAATGGAAGAATTCTTCTTATTCCATAAGAAAATAAAGGAACCCTAGAATTCTATTTGCATAAGGTACGTTACGCCATACAATCTAAATAAAAAAAGGGTATGGGGCAATTAATGACTTTGAAAATGAAAACGCAAAATAGCTGATGAGAGAAGTTGTTGTTTAGAAATAGGAAAGTGGAATGAAATCTAGTCTTAGTCAAATATTTCAATTTCATATCTCTTCTTGTCCAAACAGAAGGAAAAGAAGACAATTTGAGCTGAGCGGAAAATCCATACCTCTCTTATCCATTTAGAGCATATGGATCGATTTATAAGAATCGAATGTTTTGTTTTTATGTTATTTTGCGATAGAATGAAAAGAATTCTATATAGAATGGGTTGGGAATTATGCCTAGATCCCGTATAAATGGAAATTTCATTGATAAGACCTCCTCGATTGTAGCCAATATTTTATTGCAAATAATTCCGACAACCTCCGGGGAAAAAAGGGCATTTACTTATTATAGAGATGGTGCGATTTGACTCATTTTTTTTAGCCCTACCTACATCTCATTCTTACGAGAAAGAGACGGGGTTCGCATAGAGAGAACAAAATTAGTAAAGGAAACCCACGCTTGGGGAAGGTGAGGTGAACTAACAATTCCTTCTGTCGTGTATCCTCGATTGATGCGGCCTCAGATGCTTCAATTGTAGATTTTAGTATTGAGCGAAAGGTTACACCTACAGGATAGGTTCTGTATTACAGGCCAATCCGACTCTACTAGTACCAATAGGTAGCATAGGGGAGAAAAGCACTACACCTCGAAATAGGAATCAACAAGAGAAAAACTTTGTTAGAAATTAGCCCTTTCCTGATTGGTATCAGGGTTGGGAAGAATGGTTAGGATAACAAACAACCATCAGGTTTGTACTTTGGATACCCTTATAACCATCAAAGGTCGTTGAAGTGGCTAATTCCTCTAAATAGGAGGCGTTGAGAACAAAGAAATTCTTGGAGCTATCATTTTCCTCTAGCATTAATAGAATTCATTGGTGTTAAGAAAAACCTCTTGGGGGAAGGTTGGCTAGAGATTTCTTGGAAAAATACCAGCCCCCTTCGGTCCATAATGAGATGGAACTAATTCTATTTTTATTCTATAGATTTTTCGCTTAGTACTATGTACAGAAGGGAGAAGCCGTATGAGATGAAAACCTCATGTACGGTTTTGGAACGGAGATTTTTTGAATTGAATAGAATGAACGACCGTAACGGATGTTGGCTCAATCCGAAGGAAATTATGCGGAAGCTTTGCAGAATTATTATGAAGCTACGCGACTAGAAATTGATCCCTATGATCGAAGTTATATACTATATAACATAGGCCTTATACACACAAGCAATGGAGAGCATACAAAGGCTTTGGAATATTATTTCCGGGCGCTAGAACGAAACCCCTTCTTACCGCAAGCTTTTAATAATATGGCCGTGATCTGTCATTACGTGCGACTATCTCCACTATAGAAAGAAGAAAAAAGAAGGGACAAAATTTTCTAGTAAATACTAGAAAAAAGGGCTTTCTACATAGGGATCGTCAAAACAACGATTTTACCCCTATCAGCTGTAGGAAGGAAAGACACTTCACGAGAATCAAAATAGGAAGAAAGTAGAGCCTATACTACTATTCTATGGATAAAGCTGAAATTGATAGAGAAAACACCGTAAAGATCAATTAGTGAGCGACTGGGTCGATACAACTAAAAAAAAAACTGCTTTATTATACCACAATATGGGACAAAATTTAGGAATCGGCTTATGTAATAAAGCCGATCCACTAAGGGATTAAGCAGCGGTGTAGTATCAGATCCCAAAGATAGTAAGTTCTTTTTTCTTTCTTATGGGAAAAAGTCTTTTTCGAGGATTCTATAGAAATTTCATATATGAAAGAAACGAAACCGAGATAGTTACCTTTCAGAAAATTGGAACGAAGGATATAGGTCTATCTATGCTTCATTCTTCTGAAGGTGGGAGAAAAGATCAAACTGATTATTGATCAAAATTAGGGTTTGAAACTTAGGTAATTAACTTCTTCTGCTTAACCCAAGAAGAAATTGGATTGATTTTTGAGAAATCGAATTCAGTTAATATAGGGGAAATTAAGATAGCAATTTCTGAGCCGTATGAGGTAGGAAACTCTCAAGTACGGTTCTAGGGGAAGGAACTGCCTATTCCGACCGAGGAGAACAGGCCATTCTACAGGGCGATTCGGAAATTGCGGAAGCTTGGTTTGATCAAGCTGCTGAGTATTGGAAACAAGCTATAGCGCTTACTCCGGGAAATTATATTGAAGCACAGAACTGGTTGAAGATTACGAAGCGCTTTGAATTTGAATAAAACAACTCTCCATTTCCATAAAATGGGTGGTTTGGTTGTTGATCCATTAATAAAATAATTTAGGTAAGAAGATCAAATCAAGAATTTCATTATATCCCTTTCTTCTACCTTCGATTTTAGATCATATTTCATAAGGATAAATAATAGGGATAGGCTCTGGAACAGAAGTAATAAAGCACATAAAAGGTGGCAATCTAAATATTCCTACCTAATATATCAGGACGGTCTTATTAATAATTCTAATGAGTTATCTTGGAATTTGGAATCGCATAAAAAAATCTATATTATGCTCACTCGAAGAAAGTAGATGTGGATAGGGGCTTATACCCTCAAAAAAAATACACTAGCTTCTTAAATTAAAACGTAAAAAAAAAAGATTTTTTTTATTACGTCGGGAAATAATTTTCCAGAAGAACCAATGTCCGTTAGGCACCTAATCCTTATGTCATAATAGATCCGAACACTTGCCTCGGATTGACTTCAATATATAATTGCTCCAGTAAATAACTAAAAAAAAAAAAAAAAAAAATAGAAGGACGGTAGATAGTAAAGAAAAGGACTAATCATAATATCTATCTTTCAAAGATTCAATTCATAATATCTATCTTTCAAAGATTCAATAAAAAGACAGTTGGCGGGTCTCTTTGTATGTCTTGTCCGGAAAGAGGAGGACTTAATGATTATTCGTTCGCCGGAACCAGAAGTTAAAATTGTTGTGGATAGGGATCCTGTAAAAACATCTTTTGAGGAATGGGCCAGACCCGGGCATTTCTCAAGAACAATAGCTAAGGGTCCCGATACTACCACTTGGATCTGGAACCTACATGCTGATGCTCACGATTTCGATAGTCATACCGGTGATTTGGAGGAGATCTCCCGAAAAGTCTTTAGTGCTCATTTCGGTCAACTCTCCATTATCTTTCTTTGGTTGAGTGGGATGTACTTCCACGGTGCCCGTTTTTCCAATTATGAAGCATGGCTAAGCGATCCTACTCACATTGGACCCAGTGCTCAGGTGGTTTGGCCAATAGTAGGGCAAGAAATTTTGAATGGTGATGTAGGCGGGGGTTTCCGAGGAATCCAAATAACCTCTGGGTTTTTTCAGATTTGGCGAGCATCCGGAATAACTAGTGAATTACAACTCTATTGTACCGCAATCGGTGCATTGATTTTTGCATCGTTAATGCTTTTTGCTGGTTGGTTCCATTATCACAAAGCTGCTCCCAAATTGGCCTGGTTCCAAGATGTAGAATCCATGTTGAATCACCACTTAGCGGGATTATTAGGACTTGGGTCTCTTTCTTGGGCGGGACACCAAATCCATGTATCTTTACCGATTAACCAATTTCTCGACGCTGGGGTTGATCCTAAAGAGATACCACTTCCTCATGAATTTATCTTGAATCGCGACCTTTTGGCTCAACTTTATCCTAGTTTTGCCGAAGGAGCAACTCCCTTTTTCACCTTGAATTGGTCCAAATATGCAGAATTTCTTAGTTTTCGCGGAGGACTAGATCCAATAACCGGTGGTCTATGGTTGAGCGATATTGCACACCATCATTTAGCTATTGCTATTCTTTTCCTGATCGCTGGTCATATGTATAGGACCAACTGGGGTATTGGTCATGGACTTAAAGATATTTTGGAGGCTCATAAGGGCCCCTTTACAGGACAAGGCCATAAGGGTCTCTATGAAATCCTAACAACGTCATGGCATGCTCAATTATCTCTTAACCTAGCTATGCTAGGCTCTACAACTATTGTTGTAGCTCATCATATGTACTCTATGCCCCCCTATCCATACCTAGCTACCGACTATGGTACACAACTTTCCTTGTTCACACACCACATGTGGATTGGCGGATTTCTAATAGTCGGTGCTGCTGCACATGCAGCCATTTTTATGGTAAGAGACTATGATCCAACTACTCGATACAACGATCTATTAGATCGCGTCCTTAGACACCGCGATGCAATCATATCCCATCTTAACTGGGTATGTATATTTCTGGGTTTTCACAGTTTTGGCTTGTACATTCATAATGATACCATGAGTGCTTTAGGCCGTCCCCAAGATATGTTTTCGGATACCGCCATACAATTACAACCCATCTTTGCTCAATGGATACAAAATATCCATGCTGGCGCGCCTGGCGTAACAGCTCCTGGTGCAACAACAAGTACCAGCTTAACGTGGGGAGGCAGCGAGTTAGTAGCTGTAGGCGGCAAAGTGGCTTTGTTACCTATTCCATTAGGAACCGCGGATTTTTTAGTCCATCACATTCACGCATTTACTATCCATGTGACTGTATTAATACTTTTGAAAGGTGTTTTATTTGCTCGCAGTTCCCGTCTGATACCTGATAAAGCA